GCCTTCGTATCTTAATGCATGTATTGAATTTATTTGGAGCTATTAGAGCGGGATCCACTTTTTGGGGAATATGAGTCGAAGCAATAACAAGAATCTTTCCAGTGGAACATCTTTCACAATCCCTGGAGAGATAGTTCTCTAATAGATCGAGGGATAAGTAATTCGACTCATTCACATGCAGATCATGAATGTTTGGAATCCATATTATGCAAGGAGACATTGCTTTTGCTAATTCGAATTGAAGGGTGATATCAAATCGGTCTATTTTCGTCGTCATATACATAGTTAGCACATTCGTCATAGTTAGCAGCTCCGTATCAATATCAAGGTCATCATTACTATCATCAATATCGTCACTATCATCAATATCGATATCATCAATAGGATAACCTTTAGGCTTGTCATCCAGGAACTTGTTCGGAAATACCGTAATGAAAGGAACATAGGAGTTTGTCGCTAGGTATTTGACCAAACAGGATCGTCCAGTTCCTATAGAACCTATCACTAAAATACCTCTAGAAGGGGATAGGGCTAAGCGGAGCGAAAAGGGTTTTCCATGAGGAGATGGGGAATGAAAAATATTAGCCCCACACAAGGTTTGTGAATAAGTGATTGTATGATAATGAGCAAGGAATATCCGTCTTTCTGCTAAACAGGATCTATTGAACTCATAATTCATTAGATCCTTTTGATGAATGTCAACTAAGTATCGTAAGGAAATTGATCCCGGTTGTTCAATCATTTGATAACCAGAGTCATTCTTTGATAAATGATCACTATGAGTCAGACTCAATAGAATTTGATCAATCCTTTTTTCTGTCGTTAAGGTGGAGAACTGAACCAAGAATTCTCTTTCTTCATCATCAATCGAATCACTGTTCGCGACCCAGAATTCTATTTTATCATCAATCCAATCACCGTTCACGTTTTTTCTTTTTCTTATCAATGAATAGATCTCTTTACTTGTACGACTTAGATGTCTCGTATTTCTCGAAAAAATGATTCGATTGATGGGATTTGGTATGATACTTACAAGATCGATGAGATTGATCTTCCAATATTTCTTCTTAGAACGTATTGATTTGACCCCATAAGCGGGACCACCACCCAATAGCATGTTGCCACCAGAAGCAGAACCCCGTATTTCTTCCAGAGAATCTCCTAATTGTTCCAGAACAACTAGAAAGAGATTCTTTAACCAGAAAGGATTCAGTTCAGATGTAGGATACCTATCCAGAAGTTTTCGAAATTCCATCATGTATGATGGAATCATCAAAGATTTGATCTTTTCTAACTCTTTCTGTAACTCACTAGAGGCTCGGGAAACAAAGAGAAGATGTATACGAACGAGATATCCAGCAACAAGAAGAAGGAAAAAGATGGAATAGAGGAACTCCCGAGCATTTGTTGATCTCAGATGTGCCCATATCAATGGAACGGGTGACTCATTATTTCGATGAATCATTTCTTCGGACAGAAGAAGATTCTGTAAACATTGACTCGAAATCTCACTTATCAGAGTCCATTGTGGAAGAATCTTCTGAGGAATTGGCCGTGATATATCTGATCCATGCATCATATCATGAAAAATGGATACAAATTTTTGACTACTACTCAGTATCGGCAATGGGTCTGAAAGAGTATCTAAAAGGGTGAAATTGAGATATTTGCACCCTGTCGAAGTAAGGAACCATGGCATATATGTTTGGAACAGATTCCATTTTGAGAGATTTGAAAAAGCACTATCTCGTTGAAAGGTTCTATACATCTGCCCTTTCTCAACGCATTTCTTTAGACAAAGACTCCGTTTTTTCCTCTTTCCGGATGGTAAATACTTCTCAGAACATGGAGTGTGAATCAAACCCATGTTTGAATTGAAACTGAGATACTGATGCAAGTTATTCCCTTCTGAATCAGATAGATTCATATCTGAAAGAGGCTGACAATAAGTTTTTTCCAAATTGACTATTTGTTCCTCTGTTAGAGGTGTTGCAGAAATGTCTGCGATCGAGTAAATAGCTCCACGAACGAATGGATCGGATCGAATTGGAAAATGGAAAGATTTGTACAATTTGTACAAGTTATACGTTTCATCACCACTTTGTGGGAAATCGTTAGGTATGAAGATGTCAGATACCTGTGACTCGATTTGTGAAAGAGTCTCTCTCTCCAAAAAAAGAGATCCTTTTTTACCGACGCACAAAGAAAAGATTTTGTTGCGAATGGACAAGATATTGAGGAATTGTCCATATGTAAGATCATAATTATTGATACGGGTCTTTTCCACATCAAAGGGGAATCTTTTGTTACAATAGAACCAGAAGTGATGTGGATCATTCAAGAATCGAAGTCGATTTGCTTTATAAAAAGAAGATATCAATGAACTTCTATGAAATGGTTTCACGGGATTCAGCCAATTGTCTCGATCGTGGGATATCATTGAGAAATAGGAATCCGTGTTATCAAAGGATTTCCTGCGATTCTTTCTAGTATGGAATGAGTCAATCACCCGCTTTGGTATCTTTTTGAACAAAAATGGTAATATTGTTCCTCCATTGATCAAGAATTTTGGTCTTTGGGAAGTATCATGATCATCCAATAAGAAGGGTTTCAATTTCTTAAAATGACCGATTTGAACACCTATGGATTCTAACAACTGATTGCAGAGTTGATCATTCGGACCTTTCAATTCATAGATGTGGATCTCGGACCTATGAATGGGGATATTCCCGATACTCACAAAGAAAAAGGGAAGTGACTTGGACAAAAAGAAACGAAGTGACTTGGACAAAAAGAGAAGTGACTTGGACAAAAAGAAACGAAGTGACTTAGACAAATCTTCTTTGTCGATAGCCTCGGACCAATCAATCGAATATTGATGAATACGTAATTGATCGAACACTACTTGCACTACTTGAAAAGGATTCTTCTGTTCAGAAACGAAATGTTCCAAATGTTCCTGGAAATTCTTGCTCCCATCGGACCATTTGTATCTATATGCATCAGGATCCTGATTCATGGATCTCTCAGTTCGAGAAATAAGAGGATCAAACCATTTCTTCTGACTCTTTTTCAAATTCGATAAATGTTGGTTGATCGTATATTTCATTATAGTTATATGATTCAGAGTCTCATTTCCTATTTGATCCCTTTGAATTCCATATTCGAAGTTGCGATCGGATCTATTCATTAAAAAGAATCGATTCGATACATTTCTTATGTACCCATAATATTGGAGATTTCGGATCAATCTATATTGATTGACTGCCTCCATTATGTTGTTGCTAGCAAATACCGCTGTTTTTAGTTTGGGATCTTCCAACTCATTCCCGCAGTAGATCCGGACCGATTTTTTTCTGATCCTTCGAGAAAAAGATTCATTCTCCTCATAAAAAAGAGGAGGTAGAACCAATTTCTTTTTCGATTCATCTCTGGAGTTGAATACCTCATTCAAGAATCTTTTTTGATCCAACCCGTAGGAATCAATAGAAAAGGCAAATCCCCTATGAAACACCAGATCCGGCTCGGTTATTGATAGAGTGAATAGATCCGCCATTTCTGGGAATCTCTCTTCTGATTCAAAAAAATCGTGGCGTAACGCGTATCCCCCTTTGTTCCGGTCATGGAATAGATGAAAGAAATCAAAAAATGGATTTTTGTTCAAGAATGAAATCTTATTGGAACTGTCCATATCCGGTTCATCCTTCGGAACCATATCACATCCCGAATCTGGTTCCGAAGGATGAATTGAGACGGTATCTTGTAAATACGTAATTATCTTGAATATATCAACCATTTCTTTCTTTTCCGCTCGCCTGGAAGGGACAAAAGAAACATCTTGTTTTTTCTTCAACAATTTATGATCTCTAGTGGACCTCTCAGTAGGATTCGAACCCAGATGAAGTTCTGACCATCTGTCAGAGAAAAAAGAACGAATTGATCTTGTAGGATTCCCAAGAAATTCTTCGATTTCTTCCGGAAGCAGATGATTATTCATCCGCTTCTCAGGTTCTGTGAATAGCCAGGACATGGAGGAAGATCCAAAAAGGCATTTCGGGAATCGATCTGATTCTATCTCTGTTCGTTCCGTTTGAAGAAAGGAAGGATCCCAAAGAATCGATCTCTCTTTTAGTTGCTGAATCTCTGTTTGATCGATCAATGTGTGATATTCTGAATTCTCATTTCTAACGGAATCGAAATGATCTCTGGATTGATCAGAAGAAGATCCTTTCCATTGGCTAGAATCCGTTACTTGAACGAAAATAGATCTTGTGGAATCATATTGAATATTTGACAATACATTCCGTACCTTGCTAAAAAACCGATCCTTGTTTACCAACCACACATTGTCTAACCAAATCCAATTCTCTCTCGAGACGTTCCTCAAAAAATCCGATTCGTGCTGATTCTTCCCCCAACTAACGAAGAGATCTTGGCGGAATTGCCACATATGAAATTGAGCACAATTTTGCAAAGAAAGACCCCACTTGTTTCTCGAGAAGAGATGAGAAACATGCTCAATATCATTGGATTGCATAGTTGCCCCAGCTCCTTGTTGTTTGAAGAAACTCTCCCCCTGAATTGGTCTTTTTTCACGAAAAGCAGACATGAGATAACAAATCAAGTCTTTCCCTAAGATTTCGAATAGCTGTCCCGAATTCAAGTTGATTATGTTTCGTTTCTTCCTCGGAGAAAGACGATCAAACAATTCCCAATCATGGTCCTTGCGGATCGGATCATCCGTATAGGATAAAAAAAGAAACTCCAGATATTTGCTATCTTTCTCTTTGAATGAGATCTCAATTCCAGCTACGGTTTCATTAGATATCTGACAACTAGAATCCCTCTTTTTTCCGATCCGGTTCCTCCACCACCGCGAACCCCGGTTAGATTCAGGCATGATACGCTTTTTCTTTATTGGGATAACCCAAGTACTCTCTTGCGGATCCATGAAACAACTCTCAGAAATCTTTTTCCCTTTTGGAAGATACAGGAGCGAA